TCTTCATAGCATTATCCATTATAAATGAATTTTCTAGCATTTGACCCCGTACCACCGAAAGGTTTGGTCGCATACTTGAAAAATAACCCAAAAAATCAAGGGAATGCTTGGATAATTGGTTTATATAAATCCTTCTTGGTTGAGACCACACATAAGAATGACATTGCCATAAATTGACAAGATAATATTTCCACTTATTCATCAGAAGAGGGGTATCCTTCGAAGACAGAATAGATTTTCCTTGATATCTAACATAATGCATAAAGGGATCCTTGAAGAACCATAAGATGGCGGCCGGAAAATCATTAACGAAGACTTCTTCTACAGGATATTTTTTTTTTTCATAGAAATGTATTCGCTCAAAAAAGATACCAGAAGAGGTTAATCGTAAATGAGAAGATTGATTACGAAGAAAAAGGAAAATGGATTCGTATTCACATACATGAGAATTATATAGGAGCAAGAATAATCGTGGATTACTTTTTGAAAAAATAATTTTTTTTGGAGTAATAAGACTATTCCAATTATAATACTCGTGAAGAAAGAGTCGTAATAAATGTAAAGAAGAGGGATCTTTCACCCAATAGCGAAGGGTTTGAACCAAGATTTCCAGATGAATAGGGTAGGGTATTAGTACATCTGATACATAATTTAAATGTGGGAATTTGTCCTCTAAAAAAGGAAATATTGAATGAAGTGATCGTAAATTATAAGATTTTACGATTTCTGTCGCCTCTAAGGAAGATACTAATCGTAGGGAAAACGGAATTTCCACAATGACTGCAAATCCCTCCGACATCATTTGAGAATACAAATTTTTGTTGTACCCCAAAAATTTATTTTGGTTAGAATCATTAGCGGAAATTATCAAATGATTCTGTTGATACATTCGACTAATTAAACGTTTTATAATTAGTAAACTATATTTAGTGTCATAACCTACATTATCCAACAAAATCGATCTATTTAAACCATGATCATGAGCAAGTGCATAAATATACTCCCGAAAGATAAGTGGGTATAGGAAGTCATGTTGCTGATATCTATCTAGTTCTAAATATCCTTGAAATTCTTCCATTTTTTATTTGAACAAGAAAAGAAATAGGTGATTTATTGGGTTATCAAATGATACATAGTACGATACAGTCAAAACAAGGTATTATAGTAAGAAAATACCTCGGAACAAGTAAGACTCATCAACAGACTCTCTAGCCTCTCTTTTTCCATCTAATTGATTTTTGTTCATTCTAGGGTAATAAGATGGTTAGAAGTCCTTTATTTTTTCAATCCAATCGCTCTTTTGATTTTGAAAAATCTTTATCAATATACTGCCTTCTTCTACACATTTATCTCTACCCCATAATGGGTAATAGCTAATAATTAGGACTCATAAGAAATTTATAATCCACTCATGGGAAAAGTTTTTCCCGTATTAAGCACTAATATATTTTTAACGTCTAATTAGATCGGGTAATCATTCAAAAATTAAGAACAGAAGCTCATTACTTTTTGTTTCCCTATAATTGGAACCGTAGTAGGGCTCTACCCATTTATTCACTCGACCAAATTCATTTTTTTTATTACACGACAAGAATTCAAACAATTTTAATAAGGTTTTGGACCTATTCGGTAAGAATGAAATATTCTTAGAATTATCCATTGATACGACATGCTGCTTTTTCCATTCATTCCTTTCAGGATCAGTCGTGGTCTTACAAACTCTACCGATGGTATGGACGAATCTTTTGCTTCATACAAATGTGTAAAAGATGCTAGCCGCACTTAAAAGCCGAGTACTCTACCGTTGAGTTAGCAACCCAAATAAAATAATTAGAATGTGTAGATACAATCGGAATCTCAATAAAAAAAAGATTGAATTGCACAACGCAATCCAAACCAATCAAAACATTAAAATAGCAAAAATTTTTAAAATTCTAATTGATTAGATTCTGAACATAATAAAAATGAACAGATCCGATGAAAAAATTTTCAGATAAAAATAGGGATAAAGTAAAATATTTAGAAATAGCTCCTTGTCTCTTATGTCATCCATTAATTCTATAGTATATATAGATTTTTATTGAGTTTAATCTTAATCAAAAAAAGACTTCTTGTATCACAGAAAATACAAGAACCCATTATTTGAATGAAATAAAAGCTATGGGACGGAGATATAAATGGATCCTTTTATCCACGATCGGATTATATTGATTTGATACACTGTTGTCAATATGAATGTTGAGAAAAGAATATAAAAGAAAAAACAATTTATAAATATAACTAACAATTCCAATTTCAATCAATTAGACAATTAGAATTATAAGAAAAAATAAGAAAAAAAAAAACAAACTAAGGACTTGTGTTGGATTGGCACTATATCTAATATTTCTATACAACACAACATTGATACAATATTGGTGGAAAAATAAATTAAGTAAAAAAATGAGGTTTATTCACTAAAATAAGCAAGTGAAATCCTTTGTGTTTTTTTATTTGTTCCTTAACTCATTTACAGTAATCTCAAAATTTTATATTTATAGACCCTATTACTTCATTTATTCACTTAATCTTTTTCTATCTATTTTATATATATCAATAAAATTTATATCAATAAAAATAAAATTTATATCAATAAAATAGAAATTGATTTTTGTCGTTATAAACTCTTTTATAGTAACAATAATAAATTTAGTATGATATAAATAGAACAAAAGAGGAAATAGCAAAGAAACAAAAAGGTTATACAAGGCTATATACAAATCATCCACATTTTTTTTATTTCATTAATTGAATTTTATTTGTTGATTAGGGCGAAGTTCCGTAAAAACCCCCGCCCTTTTTGAAATATCATGAACAGTTCCTGTAGGTTGAGCACCTTTTTCAAGGAAATATAGAATAGCAGGAACATTTAAATAGATTTGATTCTTTATCGGGTCATAAAAACCCACTTTACGAAGATCTCTTCCCTCTCGTCGGGATCGAACATCAATTGCAACGATTCGATAAATGGCTCATTGGGATAGATGAACAATACCCCCCCCCTAGAAACGTATAAGAAGTTTTCTCCTCGTACGGCTCGAGAAAATTCTAAATTATGTCTATGTATAGAATCATAATATCAAATAGATCCATAAAATCATCAAATTCATTATATTATTGATTTGAGTTTAAATACTTTTTCTTAGTCTCCCCCCCCCCCAAAAAAAAAAAATTATTTGTATCCTCATAACTCAAGTTGAATAACTCTCAAATAACTCAAAAGAAACCTTTTAGGTATTAAATTTATTGAGTGGTCTCTAACCCTTTTTGTCTGTCTCCTTTAGAATCTATTTTGATTCTTAAATATGATCTGGTTGTTGAGACAATTGAAAACGGTATTTCCTTGTTCCAGGATCTTTATCTTTGCCTTGAATCATTGGGTTTAGACATTACTTCGGTGATCTTTAAATCGTTTCAAAACGGCAGCAACATACCATTTTTTGTGATTTCTAATCGTATGAATAGTTGATTCCTACGTAATACACTTTACTTTTGATTTGATCAAAAGAGTTTTACCAATTCCAACAAAATTAACTTTCAAATTTTATCAAATTGGATCCTTTAGATTTATATATCTAAAATATACTTACGAAGTTGTTCCAATTTATTGATCGATACTAACCTTAGATTCTTGCCCTTGAGAAATTAATCAATACGTTCTACTAGAGCTCCATCGTGTACTATTTACATGGCAACACTCTCAAAAATGAGGGTTCCAGTGGAACAGAACAAATGATGTCGAGCCAAGAGCACTTCCGTTCTTATATAATATAAAAAAGTGGTGGATGTAAGAATCCACAGCTGATCATGTCCTTCAAGTCGCACGTTGCTTTCTGCCACATCGTTTTAAACGAAGTTTTACCATAACATTCCTTCAGTTTGGAACCAGTATGTAATTGATTCAATTATGGAATCGTGAATAATCATCGGTTCGGTCGGTACATAATAATCTATATTTTTTTCTTCATCTATACTTTTTTCTTCTATATGAAGAATGGATAATGTATGACGAAGTCTCAACAAGAATTCAATCAATTTAACCCCATTGTTTATAATTATTTTTTTAATTCTAACTAACATAAATAAACACGAATAAACAAGTTATTTTGAATCTCTATCTTCAAGTAACGTGATAGGATAAATTCAACAATTTCACACTTCTTAGAGTAGAGTACCAAGAACTCATAAGAAATCATTAAAAAGATTTAATTGATTGAATAGTTTCCTACCCTATAATCATTATTTGCATAAGGTTTTACAGTAAGTACCATTCGCTTTTTATCATCATTAAGAGAAAGATAAATCCATATTGGATTTATCCATCAATGATTAATAAAAAAAAACAATGATTAATAAAAAAAAAGACTGATGTAAGGAAAGATTGAAGATTTAGGTTGTTATTTTTTCATATTTCATATTGTAAAATCAGTAATATTTAACAAATCCAAATTTCGTTTCATATGCGTGTTATTTGAACTCGATTAAATTTGTGAAAAAGATATGATTAATAAAAAAAAAAAAAAAAGAAATAAGAATCACATTCTATAACAATATTATACTCCTAAACGGAAGACTGGTCGAAAAGACAATCTTTATTTTATTTTGATATATTTTATTATGATATAGATTATGATATAGATATATATTTTATTTTTTATTATAGATTAATAAAATGATCGTGGGTCAGGTATGTTCTGGGACGGAAGGATTCGAACCTCCGAATAGCGGGACCAAAACCCGTTGCCTTACCACTTGGCCACGCCCCATTTCTAGTCGACACTAATAAACACTAATATTGGTACTGGTTGTTCGTCAACTCAAGTCTAAATATCTATTATCTATAAAATAGAAAAATAGATTACTAGAATTTTTATGCATGTAGACGTAGAATTAAACAAAATTTATTGATCATTACATAAAATTCAATTAAGATATTGTATGAAAGTATGGTTTATTCTATTCTCTTTTGATTTGAGAATTGAAGGATTTTTGATTGGGTGAGTTCAAATCAAAGAAAGTTTTTTGGTCTATCTTATTTTCTTTTTATTCATTTTTCTTTTCTATGAATAATAACATATTTATAATAATAAAATAATAAAAAACTCAATTTATTAATAACTCAATCAAAATAAATAAAATACAATTATCCTCAAGAACAAAATGTTTGTTATGCTTAATATATTTAGTTTGATCTGTATCTGTCTTAATTCTGCTCTTTATTCAAGTAGTTTTTTCGTCGCCAAATTGCCCGAGGCCTACGCTTTTTTAAATCCAATCGTAGATGTTATGCCAGTAATACCCCTGTTTTTTTTTCTCTTAGCCTTTGTTTGGCAAGCTGCTGTAAGTTTTCGATGATATCTTTAATTTAATAATGTCTAGACAAATTCATGATTTAGTGAAAAAAAAAAAAATTCAAAGAAAAGAATTGATCAGATAAGTCTTACACCCTCAATTCAAATATTGAAATTCTTGTACAACCGCGAAAAATCTGGATCACCCCACTTTATTTCTTGGTGTCAAAATAAAAAATCAAAATAGTAGGGTATGCGGTATAAAAACGGAGAATCTATTCTCTTTTTTACTAAAAAAAATCTTGGAGATTATGTAATGCTTACTCTCAAACTATTTGTTTACACGGTAGTGATATTCTTTGTTTCTCTCTTTATTTTCGGATTCCTGTCTAATGATCCAGGACGTAATCCTGGACGTGAAGAATAAAAGATAAGGTTTTCCTTGCTTGATTTTTAAATGTTCTTAGTAGGATTTTATCTATTACACATTTTTAACTATAAAAAAAAAAAAAAGAGCTCGCGAAAAATTCGAAAGAAAATACCAAGTCATCAACAAAAACGGAAAGAGAGGGATTCGAACCCTCGGTACGAAAAACTCGTACAACGGATTAGCAATCCGACGCTTTAGTCCACTCAGCCATCTCTCCTCCCAATTGAAAAAGGATAATACTATGTTACATTATAAAAAATAAGGATTGAAAGAGCCCTTCATAATATTTTTTTTTTTCATCCGAGAGTGCTTTTTAGTTCCACGGCCCGGCTAAGTACTGACCAGGCCGGGCCCGCCATTTATTGTTCCAACGAATCATAAATAATTTTTTTTTATTTGAAAACTAAAATACTTGCTTGTTATTACGATTGGAAAAATAAAAACTCTTTTGATTTCTATGATATAGAATCAAATGATATCGAATCAAAGTGTCGTTTCTTATCTTAATTTTTTATATTTATTCTTTATTTTCTTTATTCCTTTTATTTTAGTAAAGTAAATAAATAACAAAAAGTGGAACTGTGGATTCTTGCACAATACATTTTTATGTATGTTATGGCTTAAGTAGTTTTGTCGAGACGTCTAGGTCAAAAACCTCCGGCAAAAAAACACTTGTTATTTAGTTTTAGTTATTGAAATTTAATGAATTCTCTTTTCCGAATCTCATTGGGTTCTCTGATACAACACGTAAACGCTCTAATTTTCATGATTATTTTATGATCCTTTCTTTTTACTCTTTTAACTTTTTATTACGACCCATTTTCTTGTTCGACAAAAAGTTCATTTATATACAATAATCGGATTGTAGCGGGTATAGTTTAGTGGTAAAAGTGTGATTCGTTCTATAATCCTTTATATAGTTAAGGGGTCTTTCGGTTTGATTAATATTTCATTCCGACCAAAAACTTTATTTCTTAAAAGGATTTAATCCTTTACCTCTCAATGAAAAATTCGAGGAAGAATATACATTCTCGTGATTTGTATCCAAGAATCAATTAAAAATTGAAAAATTGGATTATGAGATTACGAAACATAATTTTTTTTTTTTTATTAGATCAATACTTCTAATTGAATAAGTATGAGTAAAGGATCCATGGATAAAGATAGAAAGTGGCTTTCTAATCGTAACTAAATCTTTAATTTGGAATTTGTATTACGGAAATTGAAGCAAAATGGCTATTAAACAATGACTTTGGTTTACTAGAGACATCGACAAATTGTTTTAGCTCGGTAGAAACAAAATGCTTTTCCTAAGGATTCTCTCACATAGAAATAGAGAACGAAGTAACTAGAAAGGTTGTTATAATATAATCCCCCTCTTTTCTATAGGGATCGTCTAGAAAGCGGGTTGTTCTGAATACATTCAGACAGAAAAGCTGACATAGATGTTATGGGTGGAATTTTTTTTTTCGTTCATGTCTTAATATAGGAATTTATACATCTTCCATAAAGGAGCCGAATGAAACCAAAGTTTCACGTTCAGTTTTGAATTAGAGACGTTAAAAATGATGAATCAACGTCGACTATAACCCCTAGCCTTCCAAGCTAACGATGCGGGTTCGATTCCCGCTACCCGCTTTTACTTTATTTTTTTATTAAATTAATAAGAAATAAGAAAAAAATAGAATTCAATATTTTGAGATTTTTATTATTTTATAAAAAAATTTATGAATATAATTA